GTGGATGAACCCGAGAAGAAGAAGCCTAGCGTGGGTGCCAGCGGGAAGGGCAACCAAGCTAGTAAGGGTAAAGGCAACTCGGGAGAGCGGAAGTTCGGGTCCGGAAAGGAGTCATCCTCATCGAAGAGTTCGGGAGCTTCCACGACAAACTCCAAACCCCTACGTTGCTTCCTCTGTGGTGGACCTCACAGGGTTGCCAATTGCCCCCAGAAGCAAGCCCTCAATGCTTTACAAGCAGCAGTTCAAGGGCAAGCGGAGCACTCAACTCCTACTCTAGTCTAGTAGTTGTTGTTGAAGATGAAGGGGAAGAACCGAGGATGGGAGCTCTTCGGTTGCTTAATGCCTTGAAGGGGCAAGTGCAAGACAATAAGTTGCCTACAAGAGGGTTAATGCTCATTGATGTGAAGATCAATGGGAAGGCAACCAGGGCCATGGTAGATACCGGGGCAACTCACAACTTCGTAGCCGAGCCTGAGGCGAAGAGACTTGGCTTGAGACTAGAGAAGGACTCAAGCAAGATCAAGGCAGTGAATTCAGCAGCTAGGGCGGTTCATGGCACGGCTAAGGCAGTGCCGATCGAGATGGGAAAGTGGTCAGGGAGGACCAACTTAATGGCTATTCCCATGGATGACTTCCAAGTTCTCTTAGGGCTGGAGTTATTGTTTGAAGCTAAGGCAGTGCCAATGCCTTACTTGGAGTCCTTGTGCATGTTTGGAGAGAACCCATGCATGATTCCTGCGGCAACAAAGGGGAATGGTGATGGTGGATTGCTCTCAGCCTTGAAACTCAAGAAGGGGTTGAAGAAGGGAGAAAGAACCTATCTTGCTGCACTGAAGCTTGATACTACAGAGCAGAGCCAGCAGCCCATACCTAGAGAGGTGCTTGGGCTATTGAACCAGTATAAGGATTGAATGCCTAAGGAGCTTCCGAAGGCACTTCCCCCTTACTCAATAGGGGTCTATCGACCACCAAATAGAGTGGGTTCCTGGAGCAAAGCCGCCTGCCAAGGGACCTTACCGAATGGCACCTCCTGAGTTAGCTGAACTTAGGAGACAATTGAACGAGTTGTTGGAATCGGGCTTTATCCGCCCATCCAAGGCCTAATTATAGGTGTATTTTAGAGCACCTGTTCTCTTTCAGAAGAAGCACGACGGGAACCTAAGGTTGTGTATCGACTATTGGGCTCTCAACAAGGTGATGGTGCGCAACAAGTATCCTATTCCTTTGATTGCGGACTGCAAGATTTCATCAAAGAAGGGCAGTTGGGGTCGGCACGAGACTTTACAAAGTTGGACTTGCGGTCAGGATACCATCAGGTTCGTATCGCCGAGGGAGACGAACCCAAAACCACATGCGTCACGAGGCGAGGTATGGCTCGAGTTCTTGGTCATGCCGCCCTTCTCTTTCTTTAAAGGCTGACAAATGCTCCCGCTACCTTCTGCACGTTGATGAATGAGATCTTCCATGAAGACTTAGATAAGTTCGTGGTAGTCTACCTGGACGACATAGTGGTGTATAGCTCAACTCTGGAGGAGCATGTTGGGCACCTGAAGACAGTGTTCGAGTTGCTCAAGAAGAACCACTTGTACGTCAAGGAAGAGAAGTGTTCTTTCGCCCAGGAACGCATCACATTCTTGGGCCATGTCGTGGGTGCAAGACAAGTAAAGATGGATATGGAGAAGGTTAGGGCCATCCAAGAGTGGAAGACTCCTACCTCAGTGACCAGTGAACTACTATAGGAAGTTTATCAAGGCCTGTTCGGCCTTGAGGTTAAATCCAACACCACTTACGGAACTTTTGAAGAAGAACAAGCTTAGACTTAAAGGTGTGGCTTTAAGGAAGTGGATGGGAAGCGACATTACGTTGAAGGATCTCGAAGGTGGTTGAAGACACATTCCTTATTCTCTCTTTCTTTGAATTACTCGATCTTATTGACTATTCAAATCACTCTTTTCTTTATCCGTTCGAGAAAGCTCATTCGGGATGCTTTGATCCTTCTTTCATTCTTTAGAGGGGAGGGTGTAAATTTGAGGGCGTCATGGAAAAAGCAAAAAGAAAGCAAGCTTTTTTCTGATGTGATACGTCCAATCGATGAGGTCGTTTGCTGTGAAGTCGTTGGCTAACGAAGCTAGAGACCTTTTTGGCGGGGAGACGCGGCCTACTTAGAAAGCTCTCGGGTCATGAGGGGGATCAACTCTTCGGAGGCTTCCTCGGTAAACAAGACCATTCCGGTTCACCAAGTGCTTATTCTTACTATTCCTATTTTTGAATCCTATTCATGTTGAGTGAAGAGTCAAATCAGAAAGTGACTTTCCAGAAAAGTCACGATACGCGGGAAGCGGATCGGGCAGGGGAGCGATTGCGATATCTGATATTGTTTTTGTTGAATAGAATTCCATTTCAAACTTTCGTTCAAAAACCACTGCCAAAGCACTATATATATAACTATGGTGATCGTCCCATTCATTTGATAGGCGGACATTCCATCCAAGACGGGGTG